GTTCCAATATGATGGCGTTTTATGAAAAAAACTCAAAAGCCCCTTATCGGATTTGAACCGATGACTTACGCCTTACCATGGCGTTACTCTACCACTGAGTTAAAAGGGCCTCTCATTAGTCAATTCTTGACTGAGTCATTATTTATATACATAGAAAATATATCTATGTACATATATTACATACATATATTACATACTTAATATATTCTATACTATAGAATATATTAAGTAGACTGATAGCAGCTAGTGGCTCGTTGCGGAATACGGTGGAAAAATGAGGTTTGTTTAATTTATACCTCATTTTTCTTTACTTTCGAGTAGACAAATTACTTCCTGAAAGGATTCTTTATTTCATATTATCTCTCTTTTTCTTTAATATTTAAACTTTATCTTACTTAGTATATATTTTCTATTCTATATTAATATTATATATATTAATATAATAAAAAATATTAATAAATATTAATAAACAATAGAATTTTTCTATTATTAATATATAATATATAATTCAATATATAATGAATATATTAACATAAATACTTAAATAGAAATATAACTTAAATTAATATTAAGTTATTAATAAATAATATTAAGTTATTAAAAAATTCGAATATAATACAAATAAAAAAATATAAAATAAATAAAAAAATAAATAAACGAATAATAAAATAATAAAGAAATTCGAATGGTTATATATTGAAGATCGAATGCTTAGAGTGAATGATTCATAAACAAAAACTCTATGGAATCGTGTATGTAAGACGGAAAGATCCTTTGAATCCAATTCTAATTATTAGGTTATATTGACAATTTCAAAAAACTGTTCATACTATATTCATAGTATGATGGCAGTTGGGCACCTATGCCCCCATCGTCTAGCGGTTCAGGACATCTCCCTTTCAAGGAGGCAACGGGGATTCGACTTCCCCTGGGGGTAGGGTACTACATAAGGAAGTTAATCATGGATCATCAATAAGCCTAAATTTGAATTGATTCTTCCTGGGTCGATGCCCGAGCGGTTAATGGGGACGGACTGTAAATTCGTTGGCAATATGTCTACGCTGGTTCAAATCCAGCTCGGCCCAATAATTCGCTCATCCACTATGAGATGAAGATATTTGCCCTCCAGAAACGGAGGATAGGCGGAAGAAAAGAGTCCAAATTTATCCTATAGATTCCATTTTTTTATTTGTTTGCTCGATTTATTTGTTCTGGGAAATTTTGATCATGATTATTATCATGATTCATATCACGATCTTTACTTTAAGTATAAATATTTAAGTATAAAATTTAAGTATAAAGATGTATTCTCAATCGATTTTGAAATAAGGAAAAATTACGAGTAATTCATGTTGTTCTCACTAAAGTGCATATTCATGCGGATATCACGCGTCTCCGTTCCAACACGAAAATTCTAAAAAGAAATGTTTTGAATCAAATCATAAAAAAATAGATACTGTAGGTATTAGTTCCCCGGGATTGTAGTTCAATTGGTCAGAGCACCGCCCTGTCAAGGCGGAAGCTGCGGGTTCGAGCCCCGTCAGTCCCGACAGATCCGATAACCAATATATATATAATTTATCAATTCATCTTTCCACTCTCTGGGAAAAGAAAGACAGTCGAATTTCACTTTGCAATAGGGATTCTTATTCTTATGATTCTTAGTTCTTTTTTCTTTCCTTTTTCTTTTTGCATTTATTTCTCACCTACAAATTTTCATTACATCAACTAGGACTGGTTGCTGGGAGAGATATGTGAATTAGTACTAGCACCCCCTTTTTTATTTGGAAGATCATACGTAGGATTCCAAAACATATTAGGTCTGGCTTTTCAATTTCTCGCGTCTATCTAATGGAATAGAGTCCCATATGCTTCTCGGGAGTACATACACAAATGGAATTCGTTTCTTGTACAATACACAATTTTTTTTATTATAGTTACCCTGACAAAATACTTTTTCAGATTAATCCTATCTCTCTTTCTGTCTCCGATTTTGTGCCATCTCAATCACTAAGACTAACTAATTTCAATTTGAAACATTCTATCTCATTCAAATTGCACGTTTAACTTTTCATATATGCGCCCGAGTACAACCCAAGAAAACAGGAGAGGATATTAATAAAAGAAAGATCAAACAAGGATCTTGCCTTTTTAGACCTTTTTCGGGGTAATGAAGAATCTTTTTTTCCTTCTTTATTTTTTTTTTTGATTCAGTATGGATAAAAGATTTTCCTATGTTATACTATTCAATTCGCGACGGCGAATTGATATGATAGCTCAGATATTGTTATTCATGATATTAATCCGATTCAATACCATCAAGATGTAATTCATCCCATTGAATTTACAGGCGAAAAATTGATCATCTCTATGGGATTAAATCCCGAGTTATTGCGAAGTAAAAAAACGATGAGATTATGGAAGTCAATATTCTCGCATTTATTGCTACTGCACTCTTCATTCTAGTTCCTACTGCCTTTTTACTTATTATCTATGTAAAAACGGTTAGCCAAAATGATTAATTTGAATGAAACTTGACCTCTTTATCAATGATTGAAAAAATGGAAATAAAAAAGGATTCCAATTTCGTTTCTTAAATGAAATGAGCAGGCTAGAATCAGCAGTATTCGATGAAATTGGATAGTATGGTAGAAAGATTCATATATTTCTTTCTACCATGCTATACTATCTATTTATCTATTAGATTAGTGTTTTTTTTTTGTAGTGTAGAAAGTTGTGCTATACTATAAATAAAGATAAATACTTAATTTTATATAGATCAATCTACAATATGTATCTTCTGTTATGTACATAGGGACCCCAATTCTATTTTTGGCTACATCTATTTGATCGATTTGTATTGATTCTGATCAATCCGAAATAATCGAAAGGCAACTCTTACTTTTATTTTACATACAGTTCGAATTCCTAGATTTCGGATTATTTCAAATAGAAATCCAAGTATCCACCGAAAGAATCAAAGAAAGAAAAATGGTATGGGTATAACATATACTATATTAATAAAAAAAATCAACTTAGTATTAGTAATAGTAATCTTTTTTTATCATTTCCAAGAAGTAAAGTAATTAAATTGATTGACTGGTTGATAGATGATCCAAAGAGTTCTATGGTATGTAAACTTCTTCGAATTTGGAAAAGAAATAGTAAACCTCATTAATTGAATTTGTAACACTTAAACCATGATATGAAATGAGTCGATAAAGCACAAATCCGGTTTCTAAAATAATAAAACAAGTGGTAAGTGCCAAATCTGCGACTCGTCCGGGTCAAGATCTTATTATGTGTATATCTTGTTGAACAAGCACTATATCTATGTTCTTTCCTTTAGTAAAGTAGGTATCCGCTTAATATTAATAACAGAACGGCGGCTTTCTCTTGTATTTGGAGAAAGAGGAAAACAAAAAAGGGGGTCTGCTGTTCCCCGTTGTCCCTATATAATTTGTATAAGAGTCCGTTAGGCGAAATAGAGAATTTAGAAAAAATCCGAAATATATTTCCTATCATCGACATTTCCTTTCGAAATATAAACATGGGAATTATTAAAATATCTCTTTGATTGACATGATTATCTTTAAAAACACTTTGCGGAACGATCTATAAAACAATTGATACAGTTTGATTCCTCATACTCAAAACTCAATTAGTTAAGTAGTATTTCTAGAGTCCACTTCTTCCCCATACTACAAGTGAAAGGGAAAATGTAAAGACTACCATTAAAGCAGCCCAAGCGAGACTTACAATATCCATGTGAATTATGTCCCCTATCTCTATAAATATGAAGGAATTATTCCATTATTGTTCACTAATACTAATAATAGTAAAATCAATGATACAGAGTCAAAAAGGGATTCTTATTTCGGACTATTAATTAAATTTAATGAAGCAATTCAATAAATCCACATACATATAACAAATTCCTATACGATTTTTAACAGCCTATTCCACTCTTGACCGGCGGAAAAGAGGTTCTTTTTGAGCTTTTTTTCTAAAAAAGCCAATTACCCAATCGAATATTAATCAAATACCTGAATACTCAGAGACTCCTTTGAGTGTGTATACAAAATATATTCCGCTTTTTCACAATTCCTAATTACGAACTAGTTAGATATCGCCTTCGGCTCTCTAATCGAATTCAAGGCTCAGTTAGTAACCACTACTTAGTATAATCTTCCCTTGAATCCTAGACACAAGGATTTACAGAACTTGAACTTTTGAGAACCCCAGATGCTTAGAATCGAGTAAGTACATATCAAGAGACAAGGGTCTCTCCTTCGGCTGGGGAATAATTAGGTGAGTTATAGGTTCTATCAGTCGATAAGGAATTTCGGGTCTTTTTTTTTCATTAGAATCAGGCGACACCCAGATTCGAACTGGGGACCAAGGAGTTGCAGTCCTCCGCCTTACCGCTCGGCCATGCCGCCAAAGTGATACAAAATAGATGCAAATATGACCTCTTTGGGATGGATTACTGATTTTTTTTTATTGTACTTGCATTTTGAATCCCTTTTCCCTACTTAATTCCCTTCACTACTAAAAAAATCTTTCCTTTTTTTAGGATCCATACTTTTGAAAATATATATAGGCTTTCAGTCACAAAAGTAAAAATTAATGAGAAATTGAATCTTTAACTATAACTATTGACTTGACTGCGAATTTATGAACAACTCTTAGATTTTGATTTCAAATTAGGGTTCCCTAATGGCATAAGAAAATCCAAATGATAACTAATAAGTATTGCGTCTTTTCAATAAAAAAGAATCGTTATTATTTCTCCGCTTTTCTTTTTCTCAGTCTCAAATTCCATTATAGCAACAATTATGAGTATATGCAACCCCCGAAACCAGAACAGAAATTACACAGACAATCGAGTATCTTAATATATGATATATAGGTATCTGCTTGTGTTTAAGTTTACTATAAATAAATTAATAAAAAGAACCCGCTTTACACTCGTATTTTTCGAATTCTATGAATATAGT